GTACTAACAGAGAATAGTTTAGTTTAGAATCCTAGCTTTGGGAGTTAGGGGTAGGAGTTAGAATCTCCTTTCTCTGAGCAAAAGGGAGGATTTTAACCTCCGGCATCCGGGTTACAAGGCCGGCGCTCTAACACTGAGCTACTGTTGCAGGCTCATTGAAGGGCTTTATTTTCAACTCAGCCTGCAAGAGGTACTAGGAAGAGGAATAAGAAGAAATAAAGGAAAGATGCTGCTTGACCAATAATAATATAAGGGTGCTCAACAGGCATGCCCCCGATTCAGGTTAGGATTGCCACGTCGGCGACTAGCGTTCAGAATAGGAATTGGGTCAGGGGTCGGAATGTCAGCCCTCGTTGTTTAGAGGTGTGAAGAATTGGTACTAGTATTAGTACAAGAATTGAGAAAAGAAGGGCCAGGACGCCTCCTAGTTTGTTCGGGATTGATCGGAGAATCGCATATGCGAATAGGAAATATCACTCTGGCTTGATATGGGGAGGGGTTACCAGCGGGTTGGCTGGCGTGAAGTTGTCTGGGTCTCCCAGGAGATTTGGTGAGAATAAGGCGAGAGATACGAGGGCAATCAGGAGGGCTGCGAAACCGAGGAGGTCTTTATAGGAGAAGTATGGGTGGAATGAGATTTTGTCCGCGTCAGAGTTTAAGCCAGTTGGGTTGTTTGAGCCCGTTTCGTGTAAGAAAATAAGGTGAATCATAGTCATAGCGGCAATAATAAATGGGAGTAGGAAGTGGAAGGCGAAAAAGCGGGTGAGGGTAGCGTTATCTACTGAGAAGCCTCCCCAGATTCACTGAACGAGGGTATTCCCTACGTAGGGGACAGCGGATAGGAGGTTCGTAATTACGGTGGCGCCTCAGAACGACATTTGTCCCCATGGGAGAACGTAGCCTACAAAGGCGGTCATCATAACTAGAAGAAGGAGCACCACTCCGACATTTCACGTTTCTTTGTATAGATACGAGCCGTAGTAAAGGCCTCGGGCGATGTGCATGTAGATGCAGATAAAGAAGAAAGAGGCACCATTGGCATGCATATTACGAATTAGTCATCCGTAGTTTACGTCACGACAGATGTGTGCGACGGAGGAGAAGGCTGTGGCAATGTCTGAGGTGTAGTGCATCGCTAGGAATAATCCTGTGACGATTTGCGTGATCAGACAAAGGCCAAGCAGAGAGCCAAAGTTTCATCATACTGAGATGTTGGAGGGGGCGGGTAGGTCTACTAGGGCGTCGTTTGCGATTTTGATTAGCGGGTGGGTTTTGCGTAGGCTGGCCATTAAAGGTTCCTGTAGTTGAATAACAACGGTGGTTTTTCGAGTCATTGGTCCTGGTTAGAATCCTGGCGGGAATTATGGTTTACACAATGTCTTTGTTTTTATTTTGCTTGGTCTTGGGATTAGTTGCGGTTGCTTCTAACCCCTCGCCGTACTTTGGTGCACTGGGGCTTGTCGTAGTTGCTGGGATGGGCTGCGGCATTCTGATCGGGCACGGGGGGCCTTTCTTGTCCCTAGTTCTGTTCCTGATTTATTTGGGTGGAATGCTTGTGGTTTTTGCGTACTCAGCAGCTTTGGCCGCTGAGCCTTACCCCGAGACATGAGGGAACCGGTCAGTTTTCGGTTACATAACAATGTACTTAGGGGGCTTGCTAGCAGCAGCTTCTATTTGGGGAGTGAGCTGGCATGAATCGTCATGGAATTCTGCGGACGAGTTCGCGGAATTTGCATTATTTCGCGGGGATGTCGCAGGTGTTGCTTTAATATACTCTTTAGGTGGAGGGATACTAGTTCTATCGGCTTGGGTGTTGCTTCTAACATTGTTTGTAGTGTTAGAACTTACTCGGGGGTTAAGCCGAGGGGCACTTCGGACTGTTTAGAGGGCTAGAGATAGGCCGGTGAGGGCTAGTGTCAGCAGGAATGTAACTAGGTACATTTTAATAGCTCCGCGTTGGGCGTTGCTTGTTAGGGTAATAAGGGGGAGGCTGTGGGAGACGACTGATTTGGGGCCGACTTTCTCTAGTCAGGTTTGATCCATCATTTGGCTGGCCACGGCTTGGCCTAGGACGAGGTTCATTTTAGGGGCAACGCGGTGCATAACTGCGGGGAAGAAGCCTAGCATATTAGAGAAGTGGTGGATAGGGAGAGTAGGTGTAGGTTTGAATTGTTTGCTTGTGAGTGATGCAAGTTCTAGTGCTGTTAAAAGTCCTAGGATTGTAACAAGAAGGGCTGCAAGTTTTAGGGAGGTTGGCATTGTCATGATAGGGGTTTTTAATGGCAGGGTATTCAGGGTGATAAGGAAGCCTGCAATAATGCTTCCTCAGGCAAGACGTTTGATGGGGTTGATAACTGCGGGGTTGTTCTCATTAATAGGAGATAGTGCGTTAAAACGGGGGTGGCCTATTGAGACGAAGAAGACTACTCGGAGGCTGTATACGGCAGTAAAAGCTGTTGCTAGCAATGTTAGGGCTAGGGCTCAGGCGTTGAGGTGGGATGTGTTTAGGGCCTCAATAATGGCATCTTTAGAGAAGAAGCCGGCTAGGAAGGGGGTTCCTGTTAGGGCGAGGCTCCCCAGAGTTAAGCAGGATGACGTGTGTGGGGTCAGGTGGTGCATTCCCCCCATTTTTCGGATGTCTTGCTCATCATTCAGGCTGTGGATAATAGAGCCGGAGCAGAGGAAGAGCATGGCTTTAAAGAAGGCATGGGTACAGATATGAAGGAATGCAAGTTGTGGTTGATTTAGGCCAATTGTCACCATTATTAGTCCTAGTTGGCTAGATGTGGAGAAGGCAACAATTTTTTTAATATCGTTTTGAGTGAGGGCGCATGTGGCTGTAAATAGGGTTGTAAGTGCCCCGAGGCACAAGCAGAGTGTAAGAGCAGCTTGATTGTTTTCTAGTAGGGGGCTCATACGAATGAGTAAGAAGATACCTGCGACAACCATTGTGCTCGAGTGCAGTAGGGCAGAGACCGGCGTGGGGCCCTCCATTGCGGAGGGCAGCCAAGGGTGGAGTCCAAACTGGGCCGACTTACCAGTGGCAGCGATGATTAGGCCTAATAGTGGGAGTGTCATATCGTAACTCTTAGCGGAGGTAAAGATCTGGTGCATTTCTCATGAGTTAAGGTTGGTTGCCATTCAGGCCATGGCCAGGATGAGTCCGATGTCTCCAACCCGGTTATAGATGACGGCCTGGAGGGCGGCTGTATTAGCGTCTGCCCGGCCATATCATCAGCCGATTAGAAGGAAAGATATGATGCCGACCCCCTCTCATCCGATGAAGAGTTGGAACATATTGTTAGCCGTGACTAAGATAATCATGGCGATGAGGAAGACTAGGAGGTATTTAAAAAATCGATTTATGTACGGGTCTGAGTGCATGTATCATGATGCGAACTCCAGGATGGACCACGTCACGTAGAGGGCAATTGGGACGAAGATGATCGAGTAGTGGTCGAATTTGAGGCTGATGTTGATGTCAAAGGTAAGGGTGTTCATTCAGGTTCAGTTAGTAATAACGGCCTCGGCGCCTTCATTGAAAAAAAGGAACAGGGGCAGCAGGCTAACCAAGAAGGCGAATTTAACGGCTGTCTTAACTTGGGTGAGGGCTCAGTCGGGGGTTGAAGGGGTGGGCGAAAGAGTGGTCAAGACTGGGTAGATTAAGAGCGAGAAGATGATGACTAGGCTGGATGTCATTATTAAGGAAGTCGAGCACATAGCTGCTACTTGGATTTGCACCAAGAGTTTTTGGTTCCTAAGACCAACGGATGAACTGTTATCCTTTAGAAGCGGCGAGTGAGCCTTGGAATTCAACCAAGGGAGCAAGGATTAGCAGTCTTTGGTGTCGGCAGACCTCTCTCGGTGGACAGGAGGATTTTAACCTCCATTTTTAGAATCACAATCTAACGTTTTTAAACTAAACTATGTCTACAGCCTGTTCAGCCTCAGATCAGTTCTGGCTTGAGGATTAGGAGAACGAGGGGGATAAGGTGGAGGGCCATAAGAAGATGTTCCCGGGTGTGGGAGGGGTCTAGAGCAAGGATGTGAGGAGGGAGAGGCCCCCGCTGGGTCATGAGGAATATGTAGAGGGAATAACCGGCAGTAATTAAGGTCCCGGCTCCGGTCAGGGCCAAGGTTCAGGGGGATCAGTTGAATAGGGAGGTAATGATCATGATTTCTCCCATTAGGTTTGGGAGAGGGGGGAGTGCTAAGTTTGCAAGGGATGCGATAAATCATCAGGCTGTTATCAAGGGCAGCACCATTTGTAATCCTCGTGCCAAGAGCATGGTTCGGCTATGGGTTCGTTCGTAGTTGGTGTTCGCTAGACAGAAGAGGGCGGATGATGCTAGGCCATGTGCAATCATTAATACTAGTGCACCTGTGAAGCCTCATGGGGTTTGGATGAGAATGCCTCCTGCGACGAGTCCCATGTGGCTGACTGATGAGTAGGCGATTAGCGATTTGAGATCGGTCTGGCGAAGGCAGATTGACCCTGTCATGATTACGCCCCACAGAGCGAAAATAATAAAGGGATAGCTGAGTTCTTTAGTGAGGGGCTCTAAAATCATCATTATACGTATTATGCCATAGCCTCCTAGTTTTAAGAGCACGGCGGCTAGCACCATGGAGCCGGCAACTGGGGCTTCTACGTGGGCTTTGGGCAGCCACAGGTGGACGCCGTAGAGGGGTATTTTAACCAGGAATGCCAGAAGACAGGCGGCTCATCATAACTTATCTGCATAGGTCGTCAAAGGCATTGCATGTGCATACTGGAGTGTGAGGAGGGACAAGGTTCCTGTGTGGTTTTGTAGTGCCAGGAGGGCAATTAGGAGGGGTAGGGATCCCGCTAATGTATAAAAGAGAAAATAAGTGCCTGCGTTCAGTCGTTCCATTTGGTTACCTCACCGGGTAATAATTACGAGGGTGGGGATAAGAGTGGCTTCAAACATGACGTAGAACATAAGAATTTCGGTGGCCCCGAAAGCCATGATTAAGAAGGCTTGTAACGAGGTGAGGAGGGTGATGTACATGCGCTGCCGGTTGACTGGTTCACTGGCAAGGTGGTTTTGGCTGGCAAGAATCATAAGTGGCAGCAGCCAGCACGAGAGGACAAGGAGGGGAGTTGAAAGGGGATCCGTTGCTATGTAAAGACTAAGCTCAGATCAGCCTGTTTCAGGCACGGATTTAAATCAGGACAGGCTGGCAACGGCAATGACAAAGCTATGTGCTAGCGCAGTGGGTCAAAGTCATTTAGAGGGGGCCAGCCAAGTGGTGGGCATAAGTATAAATGTAGGGATTAGAATTTTTAGCATTGTAGTAGGTTAAGGGCTTGGAGGCGGTCAGTACCATGTGTACGAGAGGTAGCGACAAGAAGTGCTAGGCCGGCACTTGCTTCACAGGCTGAGAAAGCCAGCAGAAGCATAGGGGAGGTAGAAAAATTAGATGAGTCCAACTGGAGCGTTCATAGTGAGAATGCGATGAATAGGGAGAGTATCATTCCCTCTAGGCAGAGGAGGGCTGATAGGAGGTGGACTCGGTTAAAGGCTAGGCCCATTAGCCCAAGAATAAAGGTGGAGGAGAAGGCAAAGTGTACGGGGGTCATTAGAGGGTCGTGGACTTTAACCACAATCTTTTGAGCCGAAATCAAATGTCTTGCTTAGACTAACCAACTATTCAGCTCACTCTAGGCCCCCTTGGAATCACTCGTAGATAAGGCCGAGGGTAAGAAGCACAAGCACGGCGGCTGCTCAGAAGAATGTTGTTGCTGGGTTAGACAGCTGGTCGCCTCACGGGAGGGGTAGAAGAAGGGCGATCTCTAAGTCGAAGAGAAGAAACAGGATGGCAACCAGGAAGAAGCGAAGGGAGAAGGGCAGACGGGCGGACCCAAGGGGGTCAAATCCGCATTCGTAGGGAGAAAGCTTTTCGGGGTCCGGGTTTATTAAGGGGAGTCAGAAGGAGACGATGGCCAGAATCGTCGATAATAGGACAGTAATTGTCACAATTGTTGCTATTAGATTCATTATCTTTCCTTGGATTTTCACCAAGACCGGGTGGTTGGAAGCCACTAATACTAGTTCTATACTAGAAAGATTAGGATCCTCATCAGTAGATAGACACGTAAAGGAAGAGTCATACAACATCTACGAAATGTCAGTATCAGGCGGCTGCTTCGAAGCCGAAGTGGTGTTCGGATGTAAAGTGGAACAGAATTTGACGCATTAAGCAGATGGCTAAGAAGGTGGACCCGATGATGACGTGTAGTCCGTGGAAGCCGGTGGCTACAAAGAAAGTAGACCCATAAACACCGTCTGCAATGGTAAAGGGTGCTTCATAGTACTCCATGCCTTGTAAGAAGGTGAAGTAGAAGCCTAAAAGGATTGTGAGCCCCAGGGATTGAATGGCTTGTGCTCGTTCGCCTTCCATAATGCTGTGGTGGGCCCAGGTGACGGTTACGCCGGAGGCGAGAAGGACGGCTGTATTTAATAAAGGCACTTGGAAGGGGTCAAGGGTTGTGATGCCTGTAGGAGGTCAGCAGCCCCCTAGCTCGGGGGTTGGTGCAAGGCTGGCGTGATAGAAGGCTCAGAAGAACCCTAGGAAGAAGAATACTTCAGAGGTGATGAAAAGAACCATGCCATAACGAAGGCCTTTTTGTACTGGAGGTGTGTGGTGTCCTTGAAATGTTCCTTCTCGGACAATGTCGCGTCATCATTGGTACATTGTTAAAAGGAGTAGGGCGGTGCCCATGACCATAAGTGTGGTGGAGTGGAAGTGGAATCAGATTGCCAGGCCAGATGTCATTAGGAGGGCGGCGACTGCCCCTGTAAGAGGCCAGGGGCTTGGGTCAACTATGTGGTATGCATGTGCTTGGTGGGCCATTAGACGTTTTCTTGTAGGTATAGGCTTAGGAGTAGAACAAAGACGTAGGCCTGAATCATTGCTACTGCGACTTCTAGTAGTGTTAATAAGAATAGTACTGTCATAGTTAAGAAAGCAACGGTTGGCATAGATGTTGTGAGCACAAATGCGGCTGTGGAAATTAACTGAATTAGTAAATGGCCCGCAGTGAGGTTGGCGGTTAATCGCACTCCTAAGGCGAGGGGTCGAATAAATAGGCTGATCGTCTCGATAATAATGAGGACAGGGATAAGTGGTGTTGGAGTGCCCTCCGGTAACAGGTGCCCTAAGGACTCGGTGGGTTGATTTCGCATGCCAATAATTACTGTGGCCAGTCAAAGAGGCACCGCCAGTCCTAGGTTCATAGACAGCTGGGTAGTTGGTGTGAAGGTATATGGGAACAGGCCAAGCACGTTTAGTGAGACCAAGAAGATCATTAGTGCTGTAAAAAATGTGGCTCACTTGTGGCCCCCTGGTTTTAGAGGCATTAAGAGCTGATACAAGAAACGATTAATGGATCAGGCTTGCAGGGTGAGCTGTCGATTGGTTACTCATCGAGACCCGGGGGCAGAGATAAATAATCACGGCATTACCAGTGCAATTGCAATAAGGGGAATTCCAAGGAATGTTGGGCTTATAAATTGTTCAAAGAATCCTACGGACATGATCAGTTTCAAGGGGTTGTTTTTGGAGCCTCTGCGCTTTGAGCCGTTGGTTCTCCAGGGAAAGTATGGGCTAGCACTTTGGGTGGCATAATGGTTAGAAGGATGGCTCATGAGAGAGCGAAGATATTAAATCAAGGGGCGGGGTCTAGTTGTGGCATAAGTCGCTAGGGGTGGTTGGGAGTCACCAGTCTTTAGCTTAAAAGGCTAACGCTAGGCCCGGTTTAGCTTCATAGCGAGGCGTCCTCAAGTATTACAGATGATCAGTCTTCGAAGTGTTCAAGCGGAACTGCTTCGACGACGATAGGCATAAAGCTGTGGTTGGCTCCGCAAATCTCAGAGCATTGTCCATAGAAGACTCCTGGGCGAGAGGCAATGAAGGCTGTTTGGTTTAGTCGTCCAGGGACTGCGTCCATTTTAACGCCTAATGATGGAACTGCTCATGAGTGCAGCACGTCCTCGGCTGTAACTAAAACACGGATGGGGGATTCAACTGGAATTACCATTCGATGATCGGCCTCGAGTAGACGGAACTGCCCAGGGGTGAGGTCTTGGGTGGGCACCATATAAGAATCAAATCCTAGGTCTTCGTAGTCGGTGTACTCATAGCTTCAGTATCATTGGTGGCCAACTGCTTTAATAGTTAAATGGGGGTCATTAATTTCATCCATTAGGTAGAGGATTCGCAGGGATGGGAGAGCAATCATAATCAGAATTACCGCTGGTAGTACTGTTCAGATAATTTCGATTTCTTGGGAATCAAGCAGGAATTTGTTTGTAAGCTTTGTTGTAACCATTGCGACAATAATGTAAAGCACGAAAGTGCTAATAAGGAATACGATCATTAGGGCATGGTCATGGAAATGTAGGAGTTCCTCTATTACGGGGGAAGCTGCGTCTTGGAAACCTAGTTGTGAGGGATGTGCCATTATTCTCAAGATGCGCGGGGCTCAAACCCGCAACTCTGCCCTGACAAAGCAGTGTAATAATCAGTTTTACTAGCATCTTGCAAGAAAGTGACAGAGTGGTCATGTGGATGGCTTGAAACTATCATATGGGGGTTCGATTCCTCCCTTTCTCGTAACTGGCCTTACAGTCCTATTAGTGTGATTGAACTTGTACGAAAGCAGGCTCTTCGAAGGTGTGGTAAGGAGGAGGGCAGCCGTGCAGTCACTCTACATTAGTTGCCGTTAGTTCTACGGCTAGGACTTCTCGTTTAGCAGCAAATGCTTCTCAAATAATAAATAGGAACATAATAACTGCTACGAGAGAGATAAGGGATCCAATAGAAGAGACAGTGTTTCATAGAGTATATGCATCTGGGTAGTCAGAATAACGTCGAGGCATCCCGGCCAGTCCTAGGAAATGCTGTGGGAAGAAGGTTAAGTTGACACCAACGAACATAACCCCGAAGTGGATTTTAGTTCAGGTGCTGTGAAGGGTGTAACCCGTGAATAGTGGGAATCAGTGTACGAAGCCGGCTACAATAGCAAAGACTGCACCCATAGACAGAACGTAGTGGAAGTGTGCAACAACGTAGTATGTGTCGTGGAGTACAATATCTAGGGAAGAATTAGCCAGAACGATGCCAGTTAGGCCTCCTACTGTAAACAGGAAGATGAAACCAAGTGCTCAAAGAAGAGGGGTGTCTCATTTGATTGAGCCTCCGTGTAGGGTGGCCAGTCAGCTAAAGACTTTTACCCCTGTTGGGATGGCGATAATCATTGTTGCGGATGTGAAGTAAGCTCGAGTATCTACGTCCATACCTACTGTGAACATGTGATGGGCTCAGACAATAAATCCGAGCAGTCCGATAGCCATCATGGCTCAGACCATGCCCATATAACCGAAGGGTTCTTTTTTGCCTGCATAGTAGGCAACGATGTGGGAAATCATACCAAACCCGGGTAGAATAAGAATATATACCTCAGGGTGGCCGAAGAATCAGAACAGGTGTTGATAAAGGATGGGGTCTCCTCCGCCGGCTGGGTCGAAGAAGGTTGTATTTAGGTTGCGGTCTGTAAGTAGCATCGTGATCCCGGCAGCAAGAACTGGTAGGGAGAGAAGGAGAAGAACTGCCGTAATTAGGACAGCTCAAACAAAGAGAGGCGTTTGATATTGTGAGATTGCTGGAGGCTTCATATTGATAATTGTTGTAATAAAGTTAATGGCCCCGAGGATAGAGGAAATTCCGGCCAGATGTAGGGAGAAAATAGTGAGGTCAACGGAAGCCCCGGCGTGCGCGAGGTTACCTGCTAGAGGAGGATAGACAGTTCAACCTGTGCCAGCCCCTGCTTCAACGCCTGAGGAGGCAAGTAGTAGAAGGAAAGAAGGGGGGAGTAGTCAGAAGCTCATATTGTTCATACGAGGGAAAGCCATGTCCGGTGCGCCGATCATTAGGGGGATGAGTCAGTTGCCAAACCCTCCAATCATGATAGGCATTACCATGAAGAAAATTATTACAAAGGCGTGAGCTGTGACGATTACATTATAAATCTGGTCGTCGCCCAGGAGAGCCCCAGGTTGGGCTAATTCGGCACGAATGAGGAGGCTTAAAGCAGTTCCTACCATTCCGGCCCAAGCACCGAAGACTAGGTAAAGGGTGCCAATATCTTTGTGGTTGGTTGAGAAAAATCAGCGTGTGATTGCCACAGGTAGGGTGGCCGAGACCTAGGCGGTGGCTTGTAGCTCCACATACGGGGGTTAGAGTCCCTCCCCTGCCAAGCCCCGAGGTGTTTTACATGTCGGATTGCAAATCTGAAGTAGTAGGCTAATCGCCTGCCGGGGCTTTCCCCGCCTTTTTACGGGGGGCGGGGAAAGTTAGATGAAAGCTCGTTGGTTAGAGCGCTTAGCTGTTAACTAAGAGTTTGTAGGATCGAGGCCTTCTCATCTAGAGAGGCTATAGCTTAATTAAAGTGCCTGCTTTGCACGTAGGTGATGTGGGTTAGTGTCCCACTAGTCTTACAGGTGCTGGGGGATTTTAACCCTCGCTTAGAGCTTTGAAGGCTCTTGGTCTGACGTTAACCTAAGCGCCTGTGCAGCTGTCTTAGTGTGAGCGATGCGATGATCGGCATGATTGGGAGGAGGGCAATTGCTATTGCGATAAGTGCTGGCATAAGAGGAGTCGGGTTTGGAGGGTTAAGGCGTCAAAGGGCTGTAACTATGACGTGACGGGGAGGCATGGTGAGGGTGAGGGCATGTGACAGTCGCAGATAATAATACAGACTTAACAGTGCTGAGAAAACTAATAGTGTGACTAGGGCTCCGTGACTTTGGATAGTCAATTCTTGGATAATTAGTCATTTGGTCATGAACCCGGTCAGAGGGGGGAGGCCCCCTAGGGACAGTAATACAAGAATTGCGACCGTGATTGTGGCGGGGTTAGAAGGTGTGCGATGGAGAGAGTAGAGGGTGTACGTTTTGTTCACATTGAAAATGAAATAAGCTGCGGCTGTTATTACGAGGTAAATCAGGAGCGTTAGGATAGCTAATGCTGTTGAGAAATGTAGGGCTACCACTATTCAGCCCATATGAGCAATTGATGAGTAAGCAAGGACTTTTCGGACCTGGACTTGATTCAGACCTGCTCAGCCTGCCACTAGGACGGAGATTGCCCCAAGGATAAGTAGTAGTTGGGAGTCACGAGGTGTAATTTGGAACAGAAGGACTAGGGGTCCTAGTTTCTGCCAGGTTGCAACGATAAGGCCGACGATCAGGTCTAGGCCTTGAAGTACTTCGGGCATTCAGGTGTGTAGTGGGACAAGGCCAAGTTTTAAGGCAAGAGCTACGATGGCCATTGTGACAGAGAGGGGGTGGGTCATCTCCTGAATATTTCATTCTCCGGTGAATCATGCGTTAGAGCAGGTCGCAAATAGTAACATGGCAGCCGCGGTTACTTGGATAAGAAAATACTTAACAGAGGCTTCAGTTGCTCGCGAGTGGTGACGTCCGGCAAGAATGGGGAGAATGGCGAGAGTATTAAGCTCGATGCCCATTCAGGCGAGGAGTCAGTGGGAGCTGGCGAAGGTAATGATCGTGCCAAGGCCCATGGTTATGAGCAGAATAGAAGTCACGAGGGGATTGATCATGTAGCAAGGGAGGGATTTTAACCCACATTTTTGGGGTATGGGCCCAAGAGCTTGAATTAGCTTACCTTACTAGGAAGTGGTGTAGTGGAAGCACTAAGAGTTTTGATCTCTTCAGGTAGGGTTCGAGCCCCTTCTTTCTAAGGAGACGGAGGGACTCTAACCCTCATGATCCACTCTATCAAAGTGGCCCCTAGGCTTCGGGCACGTATCCCCTTATAAGTGGGGTGGAAGACCCGCAAAGGCGATGGGAAGAGAAAGATGTCAGATAACTAAAGCCAGTGTTAGGGGGAGGAAATTTTTCCAGATTAGATGCATAAGTTGGTCATATCGAAAACGAGGATAAGAGGCTCGCACCCATAGGAAGACAACAGACAAAAGTGCCGCTTTTGTCATGAGGTTGGCGGCAGTAAGTTCTGGCAGAGATGGGATATGAGATGCTCCTAAGAAGAGGGTTGCGGATAGTGTATTCATCAGGAGGATGTTTGCGTACTCGGCCAGGAAAAATAGGGCAAAGGGGCCCCCGGCGTACTCTACATTGAAGCCAGAGACAAGCTCTGACTCACCTTCGGTTAGATCGAAAGGGGCACGGTTTGTCTCCGCTAGGGTGGAGATGTATCATATTGCGGCCAGGGGTCAGGCGGGAAGAACCAGTCAAATACTTTCTTGCACTACGTTAAACATTTGTAGGGTAAAGCCGCCGGTGAAAATAATGATGCTTAGTAGGATCAGTCCGAGGCTGACTTCATATGAAATAGTTTGTGCAACTGCACGGAGGGCCCCGATTAGGGCGTACTTTGAATTTGAGGCTCAGCCTGACCCCAAGATAGAATAAACAGCTAAGCTTGAGAGGGCAAGAATGAACAAGATACCGAGGTTGAGGTCTGTCACAGGATAGGGAAGGGGTATTGGAGCTCATAGGGTGAGGGCCAGAGTAAGCGCCAGCATAGGTGCTAGAAGAAATAGTACGGGGGAGGCAGTGGAGGGCCGGATCGGCTCTTTAATGAAGAGTTTCACACCATCTGCAATGGGTTGGAGAAGACCATAAGGGCCCACCACATTTGGTCCTTTACGTAGCTGCATATAGCCCAAGACCTTTCGTTCAAGAAGAGTAAGGAACGCAACTGCAAGGAGCACCGGGACGATAAAGGCTAGTGGGTTAATAATGTGAACAATTAGTGTTGTGATCATAGCTAAGGAGAGGATTCGAACCTCTGTGGAAAGGGCTTAGGTCTTTTGCAATCGCCGTGCTCTGCCACCTTAACGGTTGCCTTTATCTAAGGCTACGGATATTTGCGCCCTATTATTTATTTTAGTTGACTTCAATAAATTAGGGGGAGGCTTACTTCGAGCTTTGGCCTCTTCTTTTCGGTCCTTTCGTACTAGAAAAGATCGCTTCATAGATAGAAACTGACCTGGATTACTCCGGTCTGAACTCAGATCACGTAGGACTTTAATCGTTGAACAAACGAACCCTTAATAGCGGCTGCACCATCAGGATGTCCTGATCCAACATCGAGGTCGTAAACCCTCTCATCGATAGGGTCTCTTAGAGGGGATTGCGCTGTTATCCCTGGGGTAACTCGGTCCGTTGGTCGGCATTGCCGGATCTTATTGGTCAGAAATTCTGCTAGTTAGAATTGCAGTTCTTGCTTTTAGGAGAGGTTCTCCCTGTCCACATGGGGGTTGTTTGTTACCCCACGGTCGCCCCAACCAAAGACATGGGAACAGGTCTCATCTCGTTTAATCCTTTATTGGGGGTGGGCTTAACATGGTCTGTCCTGGTGTCTAAAGCTCCACAGGGTCTTCTCGTCTTATGTGCTTATCCCCGCTTCTGCACGGGGAGATCAATTTCATTGACTGGAAAAAGGAGACAGTTAAGCCCTCGTTATGCCATTCATACAGGTCTCCATTTAAAAGACAAGTGATTGCGCTACCTTCGCACGGTCAGAGTACCGCGGCCGTTAAACTTACAGTCACAGGGCAGGCGGGACCTCTTATTCTTAGTTTGCAAGAGGCGATGTTTTTGGTAAACAGGCGAGGCTTCATTTGATTTGCCGAGTTCCTTCTTTTTCTTTTAGTCTTTCCTTGTAGGCACACCAGTGTGGGGTTAACGGTGGGTGAGCTGAGTAATTTTCTTGTTATCTGTTTGTTTCTCACTTCCCTCTTTTGTTGGGGCCGTTAAGGTTCAGTGCGGGTTCGTTCTGACTTACACTTGTGCAAGGAGAGAGCCTTGACTCTCTTATTACTCATATTAGCATGGTCACTCCCATACGGGTATGGGGCGGCCCGGTAGAATTAGGGGGATGGGATGTAATTATCCGTATAATAGGTGTTTAGGTATGTCCGAGGTTTAACGCTTTCTAATAGGGTGGCTGCTCTCAAGCCCACCAAGACATAGAACCTTATGAAAAATATGATCTTTACCCTCCTGGGAAGGTTGTGTCCTGTGTCAAAGGGGCTGTACCCCCTTTGACTAACTCCTACGGTTATTCTTAAACTGTCGGTAAAAGAACTACAGAGTTGAGAGGAGAAGCCGTAGGGCTGAACTGCTATTCATTTCTCGGGCAACCAGCTATAACCAAGTTCGGTAAGTTTGTCACCTCTACTCGAAGCTCGTCCCACTCTTTTGCCACAGAGACGGGTTCGCCCTATTGTCAGGCTGTCTTGGAGTAGCTCACTTGGTTTCGGGGTCTCAAACTAAAATTCCTTTTGCTTGATAGGTACTAGCTAAAGCCTGATGCAAAAGGTACGAGGTTTAATCTCTGCTTTTTTATGCTTAAACTGATTTATTTCACTTCTCTTTCAGCTTTCCCTTGCGGTACTTTCTCTATTGCTCCTTATTCCTTTTCTGTCGCCCATACTAAGGGGGTAAAATGATTTGTTTAGTTGGTGTTAAGCGTATTAGGGGTTATTAATGTGATATGTTTCTTTTATTTGGGTGGGCTAGCTGTAAGGCATCAGGGCAACCCGATTTGCACGGGTGACTTCTCGGTGTAAGGGAGATGCTTTTCTGACTTAGCTATGCTCTGATGTTCCAAGTGCACCTTCCGGTACACTTACTATGTTACGACTTGCCTCCCCTTGGTGATGTCCTTATTGTTAAGTACTAGCATAGACGGGTTCGGGGAGAGTGACGGGCGATGTGTGCACGCTCAAGAGCCGGTTTCAGAGGGGCACTCTGCTCCCTTCTTACTGCTAAATCCACCTTCAGATGCTTTTTTCAGTGCATCCTTCGTATTCACTGATGCAGTGAATGTAGCCCATTGCTTCCCCCTCCATATGCTACACCTCGACCTGACGTTTGGGGTGTTACCAGTATAGCCCACTATGGTTCCTTCACAGGGTAGGCTTGCGACGGCGGTATATAGGCAGAATTGACAGGGAGGGGTGAGGTTGAACGGGGATTATCGGTTCTAGAAACAGGCTCCTCTAGGGGGGTCTAAAGCACCGCCAAGTCCTTTGGGTTTTAAGCTAGTGCTCGTAGTACCCGGGCGGATAATATTTGTGGTATTTTATCAATGTTTACAGCCAGGCATAGTGGGGTATCTAATCCCAGTTTGTTTCCTGGCTCTCGTGGGTTCGGGGTTATATAAAGCCACTTTCGTGGTGGGGCTTCAAATCTTCGAGGGCGTATAACAGTTTTGAAGATGTTCGGCTTTATTGTATAGTTTTCCCTAACCACCCTTTACGCCGATGCTTATCAACTTGGGCCTCTCGTATAACCGCGGTGGCTGGCACGAGTTTTACCGGCCCTCTTAGCTTTAACTAAGTCAAGCTTTCGCTAATGGCTTAATGTCTGTCACTGCTGAGTTCCCTTGGGGGTGTGGCAAAGCAAGGTGTCGTGGGCTACAATGTGTGCCTGATACCAGCTCCTTGTTCTCGAAAGGGAGGACGAAGAGGGCATTCTCACAGGGGGGCGGATGCTTGCATGTGTAAATCTAGCTAGAGCTGATAGTAAAGTCAGGACCAAGCCTTTGTGCCTGCGGGACTTTCTAGGGTCCATCTTAATAGCTTCAGAATTATGCTTTAGATTAAGCTACGCTGGCGCGTAAATATTATAATATTGTAATATTATAAATTAGATATATTTTAAGGAAACTTATACATTCTAGGGGTTTTCCTGTTTCCGGGGGGGTTTACAGGAGTCTTAGCAATCCCTGGGGTGTGGGGGGGTAGGGGGGGTTTAACGCGCAAAAACCGGGGGCCTAATAGATAGGAAAGTGTTGAGAAAGACAGAACTCTTATGTCCTTGAAAGTGATATATGTAATGCTTCAGTTATGTTTTATGGCATTCATACATTATACATACGTTTCAAGGAATTGTTCAACCTTATCCGGCTTCTGAGCTTTATGCACTGTGAAATGCAAGATGAAAGGATAAAGAGAAAAGAGAACCAGATGCCCTATGGAGTGAATGCTCGGCATGGTGGGTAACGAGTATTATGTATTAAAAGCATTAACTTATGCAAGCTTCGATAAATATTAGGGGTTACTTGTCTATTATGAACCTGAAATAGGAGCCGATGCTCAGAGCTACAGTTAGTGCGACCCCCACAGTTTCCATCCCTGAAGACCAATAAACGTATGCATTAGGAAACCAACTGATGGTAGGTTCTTACTACATATCGGGCCTGCGACATCAGAGATGTAAGATGCTTGCGCATATTATATACCGATAGGAGTACATACACTTATGTACGTATCCATTATATTTGCGTTAACATTATAATTATATGTCATATATATATATATATGTACTAAGTACATACATGTACTAAGTACATACATGTACTAAGTACATACATGTACTAAGTACATACATGTACTAAGTACATACATGTACTAAGTACATACATGTACTAAGTACATACATGTACTAAGTACATAC